AGGAGGCCCCAATGACCATAGATCGAACCTATCCAATTTTTACAGTGCGATGGTTGGCTGTTCACGGCCTAGCTGTACCTACCGTTTCTTTTTTGGGGTCAATATCAGCAATGCAGTTCATCCAACGATAAACCTAATCCGAATTATAGAGCTATGACACAATCAAACCCGAACGAACAAAATGTTGAATTGAATCGTACCAGCCTCTACTGGGGGTTATTACTCATTTTTGTACTTGCTGTTTTATTTTCCAATTATTTCTTCAATTAATAAAACAAAGGAAAATAAAACAAAGGAAAAGGAGAATAATAATTATAGGCACTCTCTCTTAGCCCATTCGGAAGGCTCTCATCTCATAATTATCCATGACTGTTTATGTCTCTAGCATGACCACTTGATGAAATGTGGAGGGAAGTGGGGTAAATGGCTGATACTACTGGAAGGATTCCTCTTTGGATAATAGGTACTGTAGCTGGTATTCTTGTGATCGGTTTAATAGGTATTTTCTTTTATGGTTCATATTCTGGATTGGGTTCATCTCTGTAGTAATCAGATGAATTGAGTTGTAAATTGTAGCCATGAAAGCGTAAGAACTCAATGGGATTCCCTTCTTTGTATGATTTGAGGGGGTAGGTCCCGTTGAGTTCTTAAGAATTAGAATATTTTTCGTCTAAATGGCAAAACCCCATTCCATTTTTCTGATGATGTTTTTGAAAAATGCAGTTCATTGATCCATCCGCCCGTTGCTCGATAGTATCTATCGATACTTTCAAAGTAAAGTTAGAAGAAAGAAGAAATCACTCAATTTCCTAGATGACATACTATCCTCAAATAATAATAAAACCTTAGTATTTTTTTGTATCTCATCAAAAATGGAAATTTTTCTAAGTTTATTGAAGAAGTTCTATTTACTCAATAAACCTCGCTCTCTTTTGTTTGCCCACTATTCTATTTTATACTAAATTTTATACTAAATAATATATATATATATATAAAAGTTCTGATATTTTTTTGAAAAATTCAAAACTTAGACTAGTAATCTTTGACGAACAGGATAAAGAATCTTTTTTTTCTTTCGACACAAGAAAGAGATGTGGAAAATTCCTTTTCTTGTGTCGAATACTAGGAAGATGAATAATCGTCCCTATAATTTTGTGTTCCACGCATTTATCCGTTCTATTCCCCGCTTACTTATGTCTAGTATCTAGTCGAATTTTATTCGATTAGAATAGAAAACACTATTAATGTATTTTATGACATTGAAATGTGATAATAGTAACATAATCATACCACCCCAATTTGGATTCAAAAAAAGTAAAAAGTCTTCTTCACAATCTACATACTATGACTAGGAATGCAGTACAAGGAATGAGTATAAAAAAGCAAAAGGCTTTTCATAATATCCATTTTTTATCATAAAGAGTCGTCAAAAATAATTTTGTTCTTTTTACGTTATGAGCTCAATGTCGATAAATCCGCGAGTCTAGAAATTCATTTCTGACAATTGAACCTTCTCGAACTGTTTCTTTTTAAGAACCAAAAAGATTTGTGCCAAAATAACAGATGCCAAGAAGAACAAAAGGCCTTGGACACGTAAGGGATCTTGAAGTACTATTTCTGCATCTCCCTGACCAAATCCGCCCACATTAGGATTACTCGTCAACGGTTGATCCAATTTGATAGATTCGCCTTCTGAAACAAGAAGTTCTGGCCCTGGAGGGATAATATCAACCACTTGACGCCCATCCGATGCATCCGCTATGGTTATTTCGTAACCCCCTTTTTCTTTTCGTATTATTTTACCTACTATACCTGCTGATGTAGCATTATAAACTGTATTGTTACTTTTGCTCCCGTCGGGATAAATCTGACCCCTTCCCCTGTTTCCGCCTACATATATAGGATATTTTAAGAAGTGAACCTCTTTCGTAGTAGCGGGGTCCGGGGAAAGGATAGGAAAGGTTATTTCACTATATTTCTGACCAGGAACGGGGCCTATCACCAGAATATTTTTTTTATTGGGGCGATAGCTCTGAAAAGACAGATTGCCTATCTTTTCTTTTATCTCGGGGGAAATCCGATCAGCAGGAGCTAATTCAAAACCCTCTGGTAAAATAAGAACAGCCCCTACATTCAAAGCACCCTTTTTACCATTAGCGAGAACTTGTTTTAGTTGCATATCATAAGGGATTCGAACAACTGCTTCAAATACAGTATCTGGAAGTACCGTTTGTGGAACTTCAATATCCACGGGCTTATTAGCTAAATGGCAATTGGCACATACAATACGACCAGTCGCTTCTCGCGGATTTTCATAACCCTGCTGTGCAAAAATGGGATATGCGCTTGAAATGGATGGCCGAGTTATGATATATATCATGAGCGATACGGAAATGGATCGAGTAATTTGTTCCTTTATCCAAGAAAAAGTCTTTCTAGTTTGCATGGTCCGACCATTGAGCCCAAAAATGTCTACAATAAATTTGGTAGGTCGCTAACCTAGTTCCCTATCCGCAATTCTGCTATTTACTGGAATAATTTTACTGGAATAAATAATATTAATATATAGAATATATAGAATAAATCTTTGGGATGGGTAGAAAAATAAAGAGTAAGTATGATTTTACATGCTTTGCTTCTGTACAACTACAAAGTAAGAAACGTTAGAATTGAATTGGATTAATATAAGTAGATCCTTTTTTAATCATTCATTGAATGATAAATCACTACAAGTGACGGAGAAACACGATTTAAATAACGAAAAATCCAAAATTTAAATAGAGTATCTAGAATGACTGGAAAAGTAGAAACAAGACCAGATATAATTTGATCATTATGAGCAAATCCAAAATCTTTGTAGACAAAGCCAATCATTAGTTCCCAACCATGGGGCGAATGGAATCCGATACATAAATCTGTTAATAAAAGAATCGAAAAAGCCTTTATTGTGTCACTTAAGTTATATAGGAATTCCTGAGCCCAAGAGTTAAGAATAACAAGTTCTTTATTACCCAAAATGGAATAACCACTTAGAATAACGAAACAGATTATATTTGTCAAGAAGTGCAAAATCATATGGATATGATCCTCATTGTGTATCTTGATTAATTGGAGCGTTTCTTTGTGGATTCCTATACGAAGGTTTTGTAGATGTGTCTCCGAGTATTCCTTGATCATTTCCTCCAAAATAAAGATTTCCTCCAATTCTATGAATTTTTCGAGAATATTTTTTTCTTGAATATCATTCAAAAAAATTTCAGATTGCCTAGTATTCCACCAATAAGTAACCCAAGATTCCAGACTTTTATTAAATGAGAGAGAAATCCACCAGGGCAAAAATACTATAGATGCAAGATATAAAAGAGGGTTGAATGCTTTCTTTTTTGACATTTTTTCATTTCGTCTATGAATTTTTAATGAACCGACCTCATTAGTTGACTCTACGCCATCCAATATTTCTCTCATGCATGAGTTCTATTACAAAGTATCGAACTTATGAATCTATTCACTGTTTTGTTTTGTGGTTGTTACGTTACGTATACGTCTTCTTTGACTAGAATGAGCGTTATGAAGAAACTTCAGTTAAGTTATGGTATAGAAAAGGGGGATTCTTTAGTTTTTCCTTACTGCTGAGAAAGCATTCACTCTCTCAGCTCATTTATCAAAATACTTCAATCGGTACACGCAAGAAATAGGCCAATTCGGCAGCTTTTTGTTCGATTTCCCGTGGAGTAACATTCTCATCAGTACGAGTCAAGGGAATGGCCCCCTGGCTTCTGATATCCATATAAAGGACACGGCGAGCATAAATACCCTCTTTAACTTCTATTCTGACGGACTGAATATCCTTTATAAGGAATCGGAGGAAGATGCGACGATTTTTTCCAGGGAATCCCCAACGAAAAATACACACCATTCCTTCTTTTCTATCGAATCGATCATAACCACCCCCTACATTCCACGAAATTGTGCACCACAAATAGGAGCTAATAAAGAGACCCGCGATCCCATAGAAAGACATCACAATCCCTTGTGGAAAAAAAAGGATTTGCTGAGACGGAAATAAAGATATCAAGTTTCTCCCAAGATAACTGGAAGTTCCAACCAATAAGAATCCTAATGAACCTAAAAAAAGGATAATGGCCCAGCAGAAATTACTTGTTTTTCGCGACCCCGTTATAGGTTGTATCCATATATGTTCTGATCGACAACTCATACTTGATCTGGTTTCGTTTTATTGGAATTGAGAGAATACCCTAGACTTTACTCTTTTTGTTTCCGAAGTAACTCTCATCAACTAGTACTATTTTGATGTGAACCCTTAAGAGTAATTTATCAAATTGGTTAGATCTAAAATAAAAAAAAATACCCTTCGTATGATCCCATCAATATACATATAGATGTACCGATTTTACAGTTCAGCCATCCGGCGATCCTGAGATTTTTTCAAATAGATAGAATTACTTTACCCCCATATCATCTTTCTACAGGCCAAAGAGCCCCTTTTCGACGGAAGCGCCGCATGTTATACCTTCTTTTCTTACACTAAATAGGTATCTGCGTTATGATACAAGTCTTAGTTTTGAAAAAAAAAAATGGATCAGAGTTGGGCCCATCAGATCTAAACAGTCTTATTTTTTTGAACATGAAGAAATAAAGAAGCCATTGCCATTGCCGGAAATACTAAGCCTACTAAAGGCACCAAAACAGAGGGAAAGTCGAAAGTTGTCATATAAAGGATACCTCAATTTACTATTTGTATCTGTTATTATTTATATTAATATTATAAAGTTAGTATAAAGCTAAGTATATATCTAAGTGAGTATAGAAGGTACAAAAGCATATATCATATCTATAGTTTCTATATTCTATAATTCTATATTTGGATTATATATACATACGTAAGACGTAGAACAAAAATTTTTTATTTTCCTAGAATTTAACGAAAATAAGAATTCACTATTTTTCTTGTTGATAGAGGCCTCTTAACTGAATTAGTA